TAGAGTGAAATTCCCGTTCTCAACCCATGACCACTATGAGCCCGAAGCTTCCTTCGTAACTCCCGGAACTTCTTCGTAGTGGCTCCGTTCCATGCCTCATTTCATAGGGAACCTCAAAGTGGCCCTATTCCATTATATTCCATCCATATCCCAATTCCATTCATTTAATATCCCCTTTGTGTTATTGACATAAGAAATGTCATTTCTAGCCTATACTGTTTCTATTTCTATATATGATATGGAAAGTTAAGAAATCATCATATAATAATCGAGAAATTGCAATAGATAAAGATAAAAGGGAGGTTTGTGATGATTTTTAACTCTTTTCTACTAGGTAATCTATTATCTTTATGCATGAAGATAATCAATTCGGTCGTTGTGGTCGGACTCTATTATGGATTTCTGACCACATTCTCCATAGGGCCCTCTTATCTCTTCCTTCTCCGAGCTCGGGTTATGGAGGAAGGAACCGAGAAGGAGGTATCAGCAACAACTGGTTTTATTACGGGACAGCTCATGATGTTCATATCGATCTATTATGCGCCTCTGCATCTAGCATTGGATAGACCTCATACAATAACTGTCCTAGTTCTACCGTATCTTTTGTTTCATTTCTTCTGGAACAATCACAAACACTTTTTTGATTATGGATCTACTACCAGAAATTCAATGCGTAATCTCAGCATTCAATTTGTATTCCTGAATAATCTAATTTTTCAATTATTGAACCATTTCATTTTACCAAGTCCAACGTTAGCCAGATTAGTCAACATTTATATGTTTCGATGCAACAACAAGATGTTATTTGTAACAAGTAGTTTTGTTGGTTGGTTAATTGGTCACATTTTATTCATGAAATGGGTTGGATTGGTATTATTCTGGATACGGCAAAATCGTTCTATTAGATCGAATAAGTACCTTGTGCCAGAATTGAGAAATTCTATGGCTCGAATTCGAATTTTTAGTATTCTCTTATTTATCACCTGCGTCTACTATTTAGGCAGAATACCGTCGCCTATTGTCACTAAGAAACTGAAAGAAACCTTAAAAACAGAAGAAAGGGGGGAAAGTGAGGAAGAAACAGATGTAGAAATAGAAACAACTTCCGAAACGAAGGGGACTAAACAGGAGCAAGGGGGGTCCACTGAAGAAGCCCCATCCCCCTCCTTTTGTTCGGAAGAAAGGAACGATCACGATCCGGACAAAATAGATGAAACGGAAGAGATCCGAGTGAATGGAAAGGAAAAAATAAAGGATGAATTCCACTTTAACTTTCAAGAGACGTGCTATAAAAATAGCCCAGTTTATGATTATGAAAATGATTCTATTGATTCCCAAAATTTGAAGCTAGAAATAGAAGATTTTGACGAGAAATTCTGGTTTGAAAAACCTCTTGTAACTCTTCTTTTCGATTATCAACGATGGAATCGTCCATTGCGATATATAAAAAACGATCGATTTGAAAATGCTGTAAGAAATGAAATGTCACAATATTTTTTTTATACATGCCTAAGTAATGGAAAAAAAAATATATCTTTTACATATCCACCCAGTTTGTCAACCTTTTTTGAAATGATACAAAAAAAGTTGTTTTTGCACACGATGGAAAAAATCTCCTCGGAAGAGCTATATAATCGTTGGGTTTATACCAATGAACAAAAAAGAAACAACCTGAGCGACGAATTTCTCAATCGAATCGAAGCTTTAGACAAGGGTTCTCTTGATCTGGATGTACTTGAAAAAAAAACTAGATTGTGCAATGATGAAACTGAACAAAACTGTTTACAAAAAGTGTATGATCCTTTTTTGAACGGGCCCCGCCGCGAAACAATTAAAAATTTCTATTCGGGTTCAAGCTCAAGCATGAACAATTTTTTAAGCAACTCGCTAGAAGATTCCATCATTTGGATAAATAAGCTTCATGGTATCCTTGTTGCTAATGATTGCCGAGAATTTAACCATAAACATAAAAGTGAATTTACAGGGGAACCAACGTCTAATTTTAATTTAAAAGGGCTTTCCTCTTTTTCAGAACAAGGAAAATTTCGTTCAGAAAATCAATTGAAAAATTTATTGGATGTAGTTCCAACTTATCCTAACGATGAAACAACTCTAAGAGAATCCATTGGAATAAATGAAATAAAAAAAAAGGTTACTCAATGGTCATACAAATTAACTGACGATTTGGAAGAAGAGGAGATAGGAAATGAGGAAGAGTCGCGGCCGGATCGTGGTATTCGTTCACGAAAAGCTAAACGTGTAGTCATTTTTACTGATAACGAAACGAATAAAGAGAAAGAAACGTCTACTTCTACTACTGAGACTCCCGGAACTACTAAAAACAAAAATACCGAGAATACTAGTAATCAGGATCGATCTGACGAAGTGGCTTTGACGCGCTATTCGCAACAATCAGATTTTCGTCGTGATCTAATCAAAGGATCCATGCGAGCTCAAAGACGTAAAACAGTTACTTGGGAACTGTTTCAAGCAACTGTGCATTCCCCGCTTTTTTTGGACAGAGTAGACAAAACTTTTTTTTTTCCTTTTGACATCTCCGGAACACTGAGTTTGTTTTTCAGACATTGGAGTGATAAAGGCACGGGATTTCAAATTTCGAATTCTGAAGAGACAAAGGAAAAAGAAAAAAAAAAGGAGGCGAAAAGGCAGGAGAATGAGCGGATAAGAATAGCAGAAACTTGGGATACTATTATATTTGCTCAAGGAATAAGGGGTTATATGTTAGTAATCCAATCGATTCTTAGAAAATACCTAGTATTACCCTCATTGATAATAGTAAAAAATATGGGCCGTATGTTATTATTTCAATTCCCCGAGTGGCGCGAGGATTTGAAAGCGTGGAGTAAGGAAATGCATGTTAAATGCACTTATAATGGTGTTCAATTGTCAGAAAAAGAATTTCCTAAAAATTGGTTAACCGATGGTATTCAGATAAAGATCCTATTTCCTTTCTGTCTGAAACCTTGGCACAAATCTAAAATACAATCGGATCATAGAGATCCGGTGAAAAATAAAGGAAAAACAGAAAATTTTTGTTTTTTAACAGTTTGGGGAATGGAAGCTGAACTACCTTTTGGTTCTCCCCGAAAACGACCTTCCTTTTTTGAACCTATTGGGGAAGAAATTGAAAAAAAACTCCTAAAAATGAAAAATAAATGTTTTCTAGCTCTACGAATTTTAAAGCAAAGAACAAAATGGTTTATAAGGGTTTCAAAACAAAAAACACGATGGATTTTCAAAATATTTCGATTTATAAAAAAAATAATGCAAGAATTTGCAAAAGTAAGTCCAATTCCATTATTTGGCTTGAGGGAAATAAATGAATCGAGTATAAATAAAAATATAAATAGACAAAATTATACAATAAGTAATAAGATTATTCAGGAGTCGCCCAGTCAAATTAGATCCGGGGATTGGATAAATTATTCACTGACAGCAAAAAAAATAAAAGATCTGGCTGATAGGACAAGTACAATCAGAGATCAAATCAAAAAAATCACAAAAGATAAGAAAAAAATATTTATAACTCCAGAGCTAAACATTAGTCCTAATGAAACAAGTTGTGATGATAAGAAATTAGAGTTGCAGCAGGGGATTTGGCGGATATTCAAAAGAAGAAGTACTCGATTAATACGCAAATGGCACTATTTTTTTAAATTTTTTATTGAAAGGATATACATAGATATTCTTTTATGTATCATTAATAGTCTGAGAATTAATAGAAAACTTTTTCTTGAATCAAAAAAGAAAATTTTTTATAAATACAGCTCCAATAATGAAACAAATCAAGAAGGAATTGACGAAACAAATCCAAAAACAATTCATTTTATTTCGACTATAAAAAAGTCACTTTCTACTATTAGTAAAAAGAATTCGCCTATTTTTTTTGATCTTGCCTCTTTATCACAGGCATATGTATTTTACAAATTATCACAAACCCAAGTTATTAATAAATATTACTTAAGATCTGTGCTTCAATATCACGGAACAATTCTTTTTATTAAGGATAAAATAAAAGATTCCTTTGGAACACAAAGACTATCTCATTTTCATTTGGAATCAGGACATAAGAAAATTCGCAATTTTAGACTGAATGAATGGAAAAACTGGTTACGGGGCCCTTATCACTATCATTACGATTTATCTAAGACTAGGTGGTCTCGATTAGTACCACAAAAATGGCGAAATAGAACTCAAAAAAGCTGTATCGGTCAAACAAAAAATTCAACCAATTTTGATTTATATGAAAAAGACCGAATAATTCATTACGAGAAACAAAATAATTATGCAGTGGAATCATTACTGAATAAAAAAGATAAATTAAAAAACTACAAATATGATTGTTTATCACATAAATATATTCATTATGAAGATAAAAAGGGCTCATACATTTATGGATCGCTGTTACAAGTAAATGAGGCCAAAAAGTTTCTCTCTAATTACAATACATATAATCCTAATTTTTTTTATGTATCGGGGGATATATCTCTTAATAATTATCTAAGAGAAGATTGTGATACGCGTAGAACTCCAGATAGAAAATATTTTGATTGGAAAATTTTTTATTTTTGTCTTAGAACAAAAATAGATATTGAGTACTGGGCCAATATGGATATCGGGGCCAATATTAATAAAAATACTAAGACTCGGACTAATTATTATCAAATAATTGATAACATTGATAATAAAGATAAAAAAGATCTTTTTTATCCCGCGATTCATAAACAAGTCAACCCGGCCAATCAAACAAAAACCTCTTTTGATTGGATGGAAATGAATGAAGAAATACTAAATTGTCCTATATCTAATTTGGAACTTTGGTTTTTCCCAGAATTTGTATCATTTTATGATGCATATAAAATTCAACCATGGACCGTACCGATCAATTTACTTCTTTTAAATTTTAATGGAAATGAGAACGATTTAAATTTTAATGGAAATGAGAACGTTAGTGAAAAAAAAAAAATTAACGAAAAGCAAAAAAAAGATCCTGAATTAGAAAATAAAACTAAAGAAGAAAAAAATAAGCCAGTCCAGGGAAATATTGGATCAGATCCATCAAATCAACAAAAAAATGTTAAACAAAGTGTTAAAGAAGATTCTGATGGAGGATCAAACATTCAAAGTAAAAATAAATCTACGAAGGACATAGCTGCGGAATTAGATTTCTTCCTCAAAAGATATTTTCTTTTTCAATTAAGATGGGATAATCCTTTGAATAAAAAAATACTCAATAATGTCAAAGTATATTGTCTACTCCTTAGGCTGAAAAATCCAAGAGAAATTGCTATAGCCTCTATTCAAAGAAATGAAATGAGTCTGGATGTAATGCCGATTTCGAAGACTCTAACTCTTGCAAAATTACTAAAAAGGGGAATATTGATTATTGAACCTGCTCGGCTATCTATAAAATGGGATGGACAATTTATTATGTATCAAACCATAGCTATTTCGCGGGTGCATAAAAATAAGCACCAAACCAAAACGAATAAAAAATGCCAAGAAAAAATAAATGTCGATAAGACCGGTCTTGATAAATTTATTGCACAACATGAAAAGTTGGTTGGAAATAGAAACAAAAATCATAATGATTTGCTGGTTGTTGAAAATATTTTATCTCCTAAACGTCGTAGAGAATTGAGAATTCGAGTTTGTTTAAGTTTAAATTCGGGAAGGAATGTGAATGTTGTGAATACAAATACAGTATTTTGTAAGGGTAACAAAGCAAGTAACTGTGTTCAATTTTTGGATGAAGGTAAACATCTTGATAGAAATACAAATCAATTTATTAAGTTAAAATTATTTCTTTGGCCCAATTATCGATTAGAGGATTTAGCTTGTATGAATCGCTATTGGTTTGATACCAATAATGGCAGTCGTTTTAGTCTGTCAAGGATACGTATGTATCCCAGATTGAGAATTAGTTGATGGTACATTTCCTATAGATCGCGCGACATATATGGCATATGAAGGCAAACAGATATACACCCGCGTTGTGTTATATTACATTCTGGTAGATGATACTGATTTAATGTAATGAACTTATCATATCAGAAAAGAATCAGCGGACTCTTCCTTACTTTTATTAAGTCCAAATTTTCTAGGTTTTGGGTACAAAATTTATCATCCATACCCTTTTTTGTATTCATATCCGAAAATTTGTAAATTGGATTGATTAATTGAATTCGAAAAAAAGAAGTATTATGAATAAATTCAGATTCTATTTTGGTGTATAAAAAATGAAAATGACTTATTATTATTACTGATCGAGAAAATCCATATTTTGTAAAAACGAATAAAGAAGGGGGGCGAAAAGAATTATTTTTATGGTAAAAAGTTCATTTATCTCAGTTATTTCGCAAGAAGAAAAAGAAGAAAATAAAGGGTCTGTTGAATTTCAAATATTCAGTTTCACCAATAAGATACGGAAACTTACTTCACATTTAGAATTGCACAGAAAAGATTATTTATCTCAGAGAGGTCTACGGAAAATTTTGGGAAAACGTCAACGGCTACTGGCTTATTTGTCAAAAAAAAATAGAGTACGTTATAAAGAATTAATTAGTCAATTGGATATTCGAGAGCCAAAAACTCGTCTAAATTAATTTGAAAATTCGTTTTCAGCAATTCATGGAATAATGAATCGGAGAAAAATATATGACTGTACCAACTGCAAGAAAAGATCTCATGATAGTAAATATGGGGCCTCAACACCCATCAATGCATGGTGTTCTTCGACTCATTGTTACTCTAGATGGTGAGGATGTTATTGACTGTGAACCCGTATTGGGTTATTTACACAGAGGAATGGAAAAAATCGCAGAAAATCGAACAATTATACAATATTTGCCTTATGTAACACGTTGGGATTATTTAGCTACTATGTTTACAGAGGCAATAACGGTAAATGCACCAGAACAGTTAGGAAATATTCAAGTACCTAAGAGAGCCAGCTATATTAGAGTCATTATGCTGGAACTGAGTCGTATAGCTTCTCATTTATTATGGCTTGGCCCTTTTATGGCGGATATCGGCGCGCAAACCCCTTTTTTCTATATTTTCAGAGAGAGAGAACTGATATATGATCTATTCGAAGCTGCCACGGGTATGCGAATGATGCATAATTATTTCCGTATCGGAGGAGTAGCTGCTGATCTACCTCATGGCTGGATAGATAAATGTTTGGATTTTTGTGATTATTTTGTAACAGGGGTTACTGAATATCAAAAGCTTATTACGCGGAATCCTATTTTTTTGGAACGAGTTGAAGGGGTGGGCTGTATTAGTGGAGAGGAAGCAATAAATTGGGGCTTATCCGGACCCATGCTACGGGCTTCCGGAATTCAATGGGATCTTCGTAAAGTTGATCATTATGAGTGTTACGATGAATTTGATTGGGAAGTGCAATGGCAAAAAGAAGGAGATTCATTAGCTCGTTATTTAGTCCGAATCAATGAAATGAAGGAATCCATAAAAATTATTCAACAAGCTCTGGAACGAATTCCAGGAGGTCCCTATGAAAATTTAGAGGTACGACGCTTTGGTAGCGCAAGGAATTCCGAATGGAACGATTTTGATTATCGGTTCATTAGTAAAAAACCTTCACCCACTTTTGAATTGTCGAAACAAGAACTTTATGTGAGAGTAGAAGCCCCAAAAGGGGAGTTGGGAATTTTTCTAATAGGAGATCAGAGTGTTTTTCCCTGGAGATGGAAAATTCGTCCGCCAGGTTTTATCAATTTGCAAATTCTTCCTCAGCTAGTTAAAAGAATGAAATTGGCTGATATTATGACAATACTAGGTAGTATAGATATCATTATGGGAGAAGTTGATCGTTGAAATGATAATTGATACGACAAAAGTACAACAAGCTATCAATTCTTTTTCCAGATCGGAATCGTTAAAAGAGTTTTATGGACTCATATGGTTGCTTGTTCCTATTTTTACTCCTTTATCGGGAATCATAATAGGGGTATTAGTAATTGTGTGGTTAGAAAGACAAATATCCGCAGGGATACAACAACGTATTGGACCTGAGTACGCCGGCCCTTTGGGAATTCTTCAAGCTCTAGCAGATGGGACCAAACTACTTTTCAAAGAGGATCTTCTCCCATCTAGAGGGGATAGTCGTTTATTCAGTCTCGGACCGTCTATAGCGGTCATAGCAATTTTACTAAGTTATTCGGTAATTCCTTTTGGCTATCGCCTTGTTCTAGCCGATCTGAGTATAGGCGTTTTTTTATGGATTGCAATTTCCAGTATTGCTCCTATTGGACTTCTTATGTCAGGATATGGATCGAATAATAAATATTCCTTTTTAGGTGGTCTACGAGCTGCCGCTCAATCAATTAGTTATGAAATACCATTAACTCCATGTGTGTTATCAATTTCTCTACGTGTGATTCGTTAGGATATTCACTTTTTTTATTCATCATTAGGGGCGATGAACTAAACCAGATAGTTATATGAGTGAAACAAAACAGCTTAGAAATTGGCAGTCAAAAAATTGAGTCTCATTCCCTAGGTACAAGAGTTAAGCAAAAGTAAACATAAACACTATAAACTGTTTCCCAAAGATTGGTGGATTAGTCATCATGGTTTGAAGCGGGTACAAAAGATCAACCTGTATGGAGTTTTTACTTTTTACTATTGTTTGTATTACTATAACTATACCAGGGGTCGAGCAAAAATTAGTGGACGGTTAGGAATACCAAGGTACACAAAGGATTTGTAATGGAGAGAATGTAAGTTATCTCGAGAAGTATTTCCGCATAAAAGGAATCCTAATGGGGGCTTTAAGTTGGTAGAAATGATCAAGCAGTACTTCCCCGCGATCCCGATCCAGAGTATGTTCCTATCCACTGATTAAAGAAATTACTATCAGGAACGAAGTAATCTTTTATTTTCTTTTTTCTTTATCCACTTTATACATAGTAATACATAAGTCTTAGCACAATTCATAAACTATCTAGAATGTATAATTTTTTTTTCGTAATCGAAAGGTATGAATAAAAATAGTAGTACTAAATAAAAATAAAGACAAAGTGAAATTATTCTAAAGGATAAGATCAATTCAGAAGCACTTTTTTATAGCAGACAGAATTGCATTGGTCTAATTTTGGACTCTCTGATGTATCGTTACTCGATCTACTCCACAAGCATATCGAGAAAATATCAAATCAGTCCTTATATTTTTTTGTGGCCGTCGAGGAGCCGTATGAAGCTGAAGTCTCATGTACGGTTTTGCAATAGCGAGGGGAACAGTGATGTTATCCTCGACTATGATTATCTAACAGTTCAAGTACAGTTGATATTGTTGAGGCACAGTCAAAATATGGGTTTTTGGGGTGGAATCTGTGGCGTCAACCTATAGGGTTTATGGTTTTTCTAATTTCTTCCCTCGCAGAATGTGAGAGATTACCTTTTGATTTACCAGAGGCAGAGGAAGAATTAGTTGCGGGCTATCAAACCGAATATTCTGGTATTAAATTTGGTTTATTTTACGTTGCTTCCTATCTAAACCTACTAGTTTCTTCATTATTCGTAACAGTTCTTTACTTGGGTGGTTGGAATTTTTCTATTCCGTACATATCCATTCCTGAGCTTTTCGGAAATAATGAAGTGTGTGGAGTCTTTGGAACGACAATTGGTATCTTTATTACATTAGCTAAAGCTTATTTGTTCCTGTTTATTCCTATCACAACAAGATGGACTTTACCCAGGCTGAGAATGGACCAACTATTGAATCTTGGGTGGAAGTTTCTTTTACCTATCTCTTTAGGTAATCTATTATTGACAACTTCTTTCCAACTCCTTTCGCTGTAAGGGCATAGGATATTATAGATTAATAACTTCTCTCAAACAAGAGAAAGAAACATTAAATTATTCAGAGATATTCCCAATATGTTCCCTATGGTAACTGGGTTCATGAATTATGGTCAACAAACAGTACGAGCTGCAAGGTATATCGGCCAAAGTTTTATGATTACCTTATCCCACGCGAATCGTTTGCCGGTAACTATTCAATATCCTTATGAAAAATTGATAACATCAGAGCGTTTCCGCGGTCGAATACATTTTGAATTTGATAAATGTATTGCTTGTGAAGTATGTGTTCGCGTATGCCCTATTGATCTACCCGTTGTTGATTGGAAATTGAAAACGGATATTCGAAAGAAACGATTGCTCAATTACAGTATTGATTTCGGAATATGTATATTTTGTGGTAACTGCGTCGAGTATTGTCCAACAAACTGTTTATCAATGACTGAAGAATATGAACTTTCTACTTATGATCGGCACGAATTGAATTATAATCAAATTGCTTTGGGTCGCTTACCGATGTCAGTAATTGGAGATTACACAATTCGAACAATTAGGAATTCGGCTCCAATATAAAGAAACCACAGGCAACCTTGTTGATTCAATAACAATTACCAATTAGTAAGATTCCGTTTTTATTTGATCTGAAGGAACGAAGTTTGCTTAGGCAATAACTAAGAATCCTAAAGGGAGAATTTCGGCTTGTTTTATATTGAAAATATATTCATATATCCGTGATGATTTCAAAATCGATAAATTCAATTGAATTTTGAACGGTTCTTTTTTGGTATAGAGAAACGGGATGCAATTAAAAATACTAAGTGTATCTATATCAACCAACATCCCATAAGGAGTTAGGATTTAATTAAATTAGAAATGCATTTATTATATTAAAAAAAGGATAACGTCTTTTTCCTGGTCTGGTCAATAAGGTCATGAAACATTTTGACTTATTTTAGCGATTATTTTACATAAAAAAATGGATTTACCTGCACCAATACATGATTTTCTTTTAGTATTTTTGGGGTTGGGTCTTATTGTTGGCGGTCTAGGAGTAGTATTACTTACCAATCCAATTTATTCTGCCTTTTCTTTGGGATTGGTGCTTGTTTGTATATCCTTATTCCATATTCTTTCGGACTCCCATTTTGTAGCTGCGGCACAGCTACTTATTTACGTGGGGGCCATAAATGTCTTAATCGTGTTTGCTGTGATGTTCATGAATGGTTCAGAATATTACAACGATTTCCGTCTTTGGACCGTCGGAGATGGAGTCACTTCACTAGTTTGTACAAGTATTTTTGTTTCACTAATTACTACTATCTCAGATACGTCATGGTACGGGATTATTTGGACCGCAAGATCAAATCAAATTCTAGAGCAGGATTTGATAAATAATGGTCAACAAATTGGGATTCATTTATCAACAGATTTTTTTCTTCCGTTTGAACTTATTTCTATAATTCTTTTAGTTGCCTTGATAGGTGCAATTGCTATGGCTCGTCAGTAACAAATACTTAGATTAGAAAAGGGACTTCTTTTGTTTTGTCTTATATCATCTATTTTTCTTTAAATGCCGTTTTAAGGTCGTTCATGTATAAAATGTAAATGTTTTAATTAGATCTATTACTAATACCTTTCTTTAATTACGTACTTGTTATATTCTAGTCAATCAAATGGGTTGAATTATTGTTCATTCATATTGAAATGAATTTACTCAAGATTGAATTGATGAGGAGTAGTTCAATGATGCTCGAGCATGTACTTGTTTTGAGTGCCTATTTATTATCTATCGGCATCTACGGATTGATTACAAGTCGAAATATGGTTAGAGCACTTATGTGTCTTGAGCTTATATTGAATGCGGTAAATATGAATTTCGTAACATTTTCTGATTTATTTGATAGCCGCCAATTAAAAGGAGACATTTTCTCGATTTTTGTTATAGCTATTGCAGCCGCTGAAGCAGCTATTGGATTAGCTATTGTTTCTTCAATTTATCGTAACAGAAAATCAACTCGTATTAATCAATCAAATTTGTTGAATAAATAGTAGTAATCATCCGCATAAAAATAAAGAATAGAATATTTACTTTAATTGGTATGTGTGCCACACTATTTTCTAAAAAAAGAAATCAAAGTATCTTGGCCCTCTCTCATGAGCAGATCCAGAAGTAGATTGATTACAAACTAATTCTGGTAAATCTAAATCATTGATTCGTCTGGTGTCTAAATGTATGATTCATTTACTAATTTACTAGATCGAAAATTTATGACGTTCAAAAAATTTATAGCTCCAATGTCACATTCAGTAAAGATTTATGATACATGTATAGGGTGTACTCAATGTGTACGAGCCTGTCCCACAGATGTATTAGAAATGATACCTTGGGACGGATGTAAAGCTAAGCAAATAGCTTCGGCTCCAAGAACCGAGGACTGTGTGGGTTGTAAAAGGTGTGAATCCGCCTGCCCAACAGATTACTTGAGTGTACGGGTTTATTTATGGCATGAGACAACTCGCAGCATGGGTCTAGGTTATTGATACGTTGCAAAAATTCTACTTGCATCTTTTTGGTTTCTCTTTACCGACAAAAACCCGTACTCTATAATATATTTATATATATATATAATGATGAATTTATAGAGTACGGGTTTTTCTGGTCAAAGTGTATCTTGTCTTTACCACGAATTATTTTCCTTGGTTAACAATAATTGTTGTTTTGCCGATATTCGCGGGCTCCTCAATTTTATTTTTACCCCATAGGGGAAATAAGACCATTAGATGGTATACTATTTGTATTTGTATATTAGAACTCCTTCTAACCACCTATGCATTCTGTTATCATTTTCAATTGGACGATCCATTAATCCAATTGGAACAGGATTATAAATGGATAAATATTTTTGATTTTCACTGGAGGCTCGGAATCGATGGACTTTCGCAAGGACCCATTTTACTGACGGGCTTCATTACGACTTTAGCAACTTTAGCGGCTTGGCCTGTTACTCGAGATTCGCGATTGTTCCATTTCCTGATGTTAGCAATGTACAGCGGTCAAATAGGATCATTTGCCTCTCGAGATCTTTTACTTTTTTTCATCATGTGGGAGTTAGAATTAATTCCTGTCTACCTACTTCTATCCATGTGGGGGGGGAAGAGACGTTTGTACTCGGCTACAAAGTTTATTTTGTACACTGCGGGAGGTTCTATTTTTCTCTTAATGGGAGTTCCAGGCATGGGTTTATATGGTTCTAATGAACCAACATTAAATTTTGAAACATCAGCTAATCAATCGTATCCTGTAGCATTGGAAATAATATTATATCTTGGATTTTTTATTGCTTATGCTGTCAAACTGCCGATCATACCTCTACATACATGGTTACCGGATACCCACGGAGAAGCACATTATAGTACATGTATGCTTTTAGCCGGAATCCTATTAAAAATGGGAGCATATGGATTAGTTCGGATCAATATGGAATTATTACCCCACGCGCATTCTATATTTTCTCCTTGGTTGATGATAGTAGGTACAATTCAAATAATCTATGCAGCTTCAACATCTCCCGGTCAACGCAATTTAAAAAAGAGAATTGCGTATTCTTCTGTATCTCATATGGGTTTCATAATTATAGGAATTAGTTCCATAACCGATACGGGACTTAACGGGGTCATTTTGCAAATGATCTCTCATGGATTTATTGGTGCGGCACTTTTTTTCTTGGCAGGAACGAGTTACGATAGAATACGTCTTGTTTATCTCGACGAAATGGGGGGGGTAGCTATCCCAATGCCAAAAATATTTACACTGTTCAGTAGTTTCTCAATGGCTTCTCTTGCATTGCCGGGAATGAGTGGTTTTGTTGCGGAGTTGGTAGTCTTTTTTGGAATAATTACTAGCCAAAAATTTTTTTTAATGCCAAAAATACTAATTACATTTGTAACGGCAGTTGGAATGATATTAACTCCCATTTATTCATTATCTATGTTACGCCAGATTTTCTATGGATACAAACAATTTAATGTTCCAAATTCTCAATTTTTAGATTCTGGACCGCGAGAACTTTTTGTTTCGATCTGTATCCTTCTACCTGTAATAGGTATTGGTATTTATCCGGATTTCGTTTTTTCTCTATCAGTTGACAAGGTAGAAGCTATTTTATCTAATTACTTTTATAGATAAGTTTTAGCAAAAATACATACAATAAGATACAAATTAAGTAAATTAAGTTAAGTAAAATCAAAAATTCTTTTGTGTCGCTCGTTGTACAAGGTACAATGAAAAAGAAATAAACAACATTAAAAAATTCATTAGATACATTTGGAGTTTTTGAGAACCATAAACTACTTTAAGTTTATGGTTCTCAAAAACTCTTACAAACTTTCGCTATATACGATATTCCCTTGTATTGTATTGGCAAGGCCCCTTCTTCTTCAATTAGATGTTAATGTGAATGAACCATAACTATGCAGCCCTATTCCTAATAGATTTACCCCAAAATAGCATATCCAAATTATAAGAAATCCCATAGAAGCCACAATTGCAGAATTTATGCTTTGCAAATTTTTCTTTGTTCGAGTATGTAAATAAATCGCAAATATAGTCCAAGTAATAAATGCCCAAGTTTCCTTGGGATCCCAACTCCAATATGATCCCCACGCTTCGTTAGCCCATACTGCTCCCGAAAGAATACCGATGGTTAAAAAGATAAAACCTAGACTAATGACACGACAACTCCAAAAATCTAATTGTTGAATTAATTGATACCTATGATAATTTCTACACGAAATAAAAAAAGTGTTTTGTAAAACATTGCTTATTTGATTCACGTATTGGGTCTCGCCAGAGGAAAAGGGCCCAATTAATAAACGATTACCTTTATCAATACCAAAAATTTCTAGGTTTCTCCGAAATGTAATTACTAGAAGGGCTATTGATAATAATGATCCACATAGAAGAGCTGCGTAGCTCAATACCATCATACTTACGTGCATCATTAACCACTGGGATTGGAGAGCTGGTACTAATTTTGTGGATTGATGCATTTCAGTTAAAAGGCCTGAAGTAGCAAAGCCTTGGGTAAAAATAGCGCTCGGTGCGGTTATTGCACTTAAATGATTTTTCTGGTTCCTAAAATAGGGAACCAGATGAATAATGGAAAAACCCCATGAAAGGAACATTAATGACTCATATAAATCACTTAAGGGAAAATGCCCAGAAGAAATCCAACGAATAGCTAAAAATCCTGTTATACAGAAAAAAGTAGCTATCAGCCCTTTTTCTAACGAATCATATAGTTCGGCAATTTCGTGGACTAATAAGGTTATCAAATAAATCGTGATTACAATTGAAACAATCGAAAAAGAGATATGAGTTAATATATGTTCTAAAGTAAAAAATATCATAAAAAATCCTAAATGTAAATCTGGAATTTAATTCATTATAGGATTTATTTTAGTTCTTTTCGAAGATGCCGCCACTCGGACTCGAACCGAGATGCTCTAGCACTGCTTCCTAAGAGCAGCGTGTCTACCGATTTCACCATGGCGGCGTGTTCGAAATCATAATAGCTCATCCATATTCAATCGTCGAGATTGAAGGATTCAATTAATATCCTTTAGCTTTAGCAAAAATGAATAAAGACTCGGTCAATTTTCTATTTGAACGTTCAATAATCTTTACTTGGATAACGGTGTTTGTTATTTTTATTTGAATTTTCACAATGCAATTGTTTTTTTTTTGCGGTTAAAGGTAAGCTCGTCCGGAATCTAACAGTAGGGGCTAGATAGTTCTGTTCTCAATCTGGACCCAGAGCTTAACCCCCCCCTTTTTTATACTCTACCCAACGAATTTTTGTTTTTGAGAAATTTCAAATCAAATATTTTGAAAGCTTGGTATCAAAACTTAATTAATTAATGGGATTTTCTTTGTGTCCATAATTTTTCTTTGGATTTACCAAACTTATTAGGTATTGGGTTGGGTGTATAACAAAAAACTTGAAATCTAAGGATGAATTTCTATCGGAATTTTGCTAGATTAAAACTTTTTGCAAAGAAAAAATAAAAATACAACGTATTATTTTGAAAAGTGAATAAGTCGATGGGGATTATAATCTTCCCCATCCCCCAAAAACCCACAAAAAAGAGAAAATTTTGTACCTTGAGCTTCAATTTTGTATAGTAACTTTCCAGTAGACAAAAAAGTTTTTATTATACATACCACACCACAATATGAGAATGAGATTCTATTTCATATTGATCAGTTCAAAATAAATATTAGTTAAAGGTAATAAGAAAGTAAGAATGATTCAATTAGCCAATTGATCGATTCATTTCAATTTAATTTACCTTATTTCATTATTACTATTACCTGTTTGTACTTGTTTGTCGCACAAAAAAACTTTTTGAATTCCCAGTAGAAAGAGATTTTGCTAAAGAAAGCGCTTTTACTGCCACCAAATATCCTTTGAATTTCCAAATATTTTTACGAATACGCTTTTTTGAGATAGAAGTACGTTTCTTTGGAACCGCCATTCAAAAATAAAGAGGTTACTCATTATTATAGTTAAATGTGAAAGACATCTATTGGTTAAACAAAATAGATTTTTTTTACACTATTATTCACTATTATTATATACAATATTCTTACATACAATAATACAATATCCAAAATGAAGTCAAAGAATAGTTGAATAGTTTTTTTTTTTATTTTTTTTGTTACTATTTGAATATATCCTCATTCAGATTTATTTCGATGGGATTCGCTGCTCTAGAAATCGAATTGCTTGCCGTTAAGAATCAAAAGGGGGTTTAATTGAGTTTCTCGGGATATTTTGGTCGTGTTAGTTATTGTTATATGTAATTTATATTTATACTTTAATAAAAGTTCAAATTGATCGAAAAGTTTTATAAAAACTACCTGCTTTTCTTTTAAAAATAAAAAAAAAAACACTACTGTAAAATGCAAATTCTTTTTTCTCTTAATTCTAATTGATCAAGTAAAGTAGACCTAATGAAAATTAGAAAATTCGAATCAGTTAATTAGTTAGTAGTTAATTGATTGATACGTAGCTTGATAATCAAAGAAGAACGTTTTAGTATTCTTTATCTAGCAATTATATGCAAACTGAAGCGCGGAGTAACGAAATTACAGATATCATAGAATTTTCTATAATTAGAATTAATTTGTTTGATTGGAAAGCATGTAAGCAACTCAATCAGTTCTACAACGAACTAGTTAATTATTATGACAAAATTAACTAAAATAATGATGTCTTTTTTTTCTGTATGATTAGAATTTTTCATTTTATTTGATTATTTTTTTTTTGCTCTTTCCCAAAGAAATAAGAACTGGTGAATCTGAAACAATTAAACAATTAATAAAAAATACAATAAGTTTAATTATGGAACATACATATCAATATGCATGGATCATACCCTTCCTTCCGCTGCCAGTTCCTATAGCAATCGGAGTGGGACTTATCCTTGTTCCAACAGCAACAAAGAGTCTTCGCCGTATGTGGGCTTTTCCTAGTGTTTTATTACTAAGTATCATTATGATTTTTTCAGCCGATCTGTCTATTCATCAAATAAATGGCAGTCTTATTCATCAATATGTATGGTCTTGGACTATCAATAATGATTTTTCCTTAGAATTTGGCTATTGGATCGATCCACTTACTTCCGTTATGCTACTATTAATCACTACTGTTGGAATAATGGTTCTTATTTATAGTGACAATTATATGTCTCATGATCAAGGATATTTAAGATTTTTTGCTTATATGAGTTTTTCCAATGCTTCCATGATGGGATTGGTTACTAGTTCCAATTTGATACAAATTTATATTTTTTGGGAATTAGTTGGAATGTGTTCGTATCTATTAATAGGGTTTTGGTTCACACGACCACTTGCCGCAAGTGCTTGTCAAAAAGCCTTTGTAACTAATCGTGTAGGAGATTTTGGTTTATTATTGGGAATTTTAGGTTTTTATTTTATAACGGGTAGTTTCGAATTTCGGGATTTGTTCGAAATAACCAATAACTTGATTGAGAATGGTGGGGTAAATTCTTTATTTCTTACTTTGTGTGCCTCCTTATTATTCGTCGGTGCAGTTGCTAAATCGGCACAATTCCCTCTTCATGTATGGTTACCTGATGCCATGGAGGGGCCTACCCCTATATCAGCTCTTATACATGCCGCCACTATGGTAGCAGCGGGAATTTTTCTTGTAGCTCGGCTTCTTCCTCTGTTTACAGTTATACCCTACGTAATGAATTTCATTTCTTTGATAGGTATAATAACAATACTATTGGGAGCTACTTTGGCTCTTGCTCAAAGAGACATTAAGAGAAGTTTAGCCTATTCTACTATGTCTCAATTGGGTTATATTATGTTAGCTTTAGGTATGGGGTCTTATCGGGCTGCTTTATTTCATTTGATCACTCATGCCTATTCGAAAGCATTATTATTTTTAGGATCCGGATCCATTATTCATTCAATGGAAACCATTATTGGATATTCGCCAGACAAAAGCCAGAACATGGCTCTTATGGGAGGTTTAACAAAATATGTGCCAATTACAAAAACTGCTTTTTTGTTAGGTACACTTTCGCTTTGTGGTATTCCACCTCTTGCTTGTTTTTGGTCCAAAGACGAGATTCTTAATGATAGTTGGTTGTATTCACCAATTTTCGCGATAATAGCGTGTTTCACGGCGGGCTTAACTGCATTTTATATGTTTCGAATGTATTTACTTACTTTTGAAGGGCATTTAAATGTTCATTTTAAAAATTATAGCGGAAAAAAAAATAGCTCGTTCTATTCAATATCTATATGGGGTAAAGAAGGAGCGAAATCGCTAAAACAAAATTTTGTTTTATCAACAATAAATAATAATGAGAGCGTTTCCCTTTTTTCAAAAAAAACGTATCCAATTGATGGGAATGTAATAAATATGGTGCGACCCTTTAGTACTATTACTCATTTTTCCAAGAAAAAAACCTCCACGTATCCGCACGAATCGGACAATACTATGCTATTGCCGCTTCTTGTATTGGTCTTATTTACTTTGTTCGTTGGATCCATAGGAATTCCCCTCGATCCAGGAGGAATGAAATTTGATCTATTATCAAAATGGTTAATTCCGTCGATAAATCTTTCAAATTTTACCAATTCTCTGGATTGGTATGAATTCGTGATAAATGCCATTTTTTCAGTAAGTATAGCCTTTTTCGGGATAGTTATAGCGTCTCTTTTATATATGCCTGTTTATTCATCTTTCCAGAATTTTGGCTTAATTAATTCATTTGTTAAAAAGGGTCCTAAAAGAATTTTATGGGACCAAATAATGAATGTTATATATGATTGGTCATATAATCGTGGTTATATCGACGTTTTTTATGAAACAATTTTTACTAGGGGTGTAAGAGGTTTAGCTGAATTTATTTATTTTTTTGATAGACAAGTAATTGATGGAATTACCAATGGGGTTGGTGTTACAAGTTTATTTGTCGGAGAGGCAATTAAATATGTAGGGGGCGGCCGAATTTCTTCTTATCTATTCTTGTATTTATTTTTTGTATCAATTTTTTTATTAATTTACTACGTTTTTAATTTCTAAATCTAAAACAGAAGTCTAGTCTATTATAATAATTTCCAAATCGCTATCAAGATATCTATCAAATTCATATATATATATATATTATATATGTATATGAATTTTTATCTTTATTTTTTCCTTTCCATTCACTCGGATCTCTTCCGTTTCATCTATTTTGTCCGGATCGTGATCGTTCCTTTCTTCCGAACAAAAGGAGGGGGATGGGGCTTCTTCAGTGGACCCCCCTTGCTCCTGTTTAGTCCCCTTCGTTTCGGAAGTTGTTTCTATTTCTACATCTGTTTCTTCCTCACTTTCCCCCCTTTCTTCTGTTTTTAAGGTTTCTTTCAGTTTCTTAGTGACAATAGGCGACGGTATTCTGCCTAAATAGTAGACGCAGGTGATAAATAAGAGAATACTAAAAATTCGAATTCGAGCCATAGAATTTCTCAATTCTGGCACAAGGTACTTATTCGATCTAATAGAACGATTTTGCCGTATCCAGAATAATACCAATCCAACCCATTTCATGAATAAAATGTGACCAATTAA